AACTTTATGTACAGTAGTGGGGAATTATGGGACAAAAAATAAATCCGCTTGGTTTCAGACTTGGTACAACTCAAAGTCATGATTCTATTTGGTTTGCACAACCAACAAAATATTCTGAGAATATACAAGAAGATAAAAAAATACGAGATTGGATAAAAAATTATATACAAAAAAATAGAAGAATATCCTCGGGTGTCGAGGGGATTGGAGAGATAAAGATTCAAAAAAGAATCGATCTGATTCAAGTCATAATATATATGGGATTTCCAAAGTTATTAATAGAGGGTAAGCCTCAAAAAATAGAAGAATTACAGACGAATATGCACAAAAAACTGAATTGTGTGAATAGAAAACTAAACATTGCTATTGTAAAAGTTACAAATGCTTATAAACACCCTAATATTCTTGCAGAATTTATAGCTGGACAATTAAAGAATAGAGTTTCATTTCGTAAAGCAATGAAAAAAGCTATTGAATTAACTGAACAAGCAGGTACAAAAGGAGTTCAAGTACAGATTGCAGGACGTATTGATGGAAAAGAAATTGCACGTGTCGAATGGATCAGAGAAGGTAGGGTTCCTCTACAAACCATTCGAGCTAAAATTGAATATTGTTGTTATACAGTTCGAACTATTTATGGAGTTTTAGGGATAAAAGTTTGGATATTTTCTAAATAAAGAAAAAGATGTTCTTCTTTTTATTAAAGAATTCAATGTCCTATTTTGATTTTATATAAAACAAAAAAGAAAAAATGACTCGATTTTGATTCTCCAAAATTTACCTATTTTATTTTATAAGATTGAATCGACTAAAAAAATAAATGAATCATTTTATAGAGTATTGCCATGCTTAGTGTGTGACTCGTTAATTTTTTAGAATGATTGAAATAAAAAAAAAAAAAGAAACCGGTTAATAGTATCAATTCATTGAAAAAGAACTAATAACCAACACATCACTTCGGATTATCTAGATCTAAAGAATTAGTCAAAAGAAAAAAGATTTAATAAAAAAAGATTATAGCAACTGAAAAATTGTGAAACATAAAAGAAAAAAAAGATTATTTAGTTGTAAAGCAATAAAAATATATAGATAAATGAAAAGGTGAAAGAAAGAGATTCAAATATATCAATGATATAGAATTCGAATATGTAAAGGTCTATGAGTCATCTCAGAAAAGATAGTGTATTAAAGCATCCATAAAAAAAAAGAATAATATATATATTATATATTTGTAATGTAAATAAATTAAGAGCTCTGAATCAAGAAAAACTGATAATATTGATTCACGAAAAAAGAAATGAATGAATATTAGAATTATAAAAAAATTTTATTAATTTTTAGCTATGAGAAAGGCTCCATTGTCGAATTGAAACCTAACCATTAATCGAGAGGCGATGGGAACGACGAAACCTGCAAATACTTAAGACTTAAGATTTTATTAAAAAAATCTTAAAGAAAACAAATCTTAATGATTTCTTAGGTGGGATGGCGGAAGAAACCTAAAAGCAATCCATTTTTTAGGAGTTGTGCCCTACATTACACCTGAATTTAAGAATAAAAGAGTAAATATTCGCCCGCGAGAATTTTTCTTTTATTGAATTTTTTGATATTTTTGCGAATTCTAAGAATCGATATTGAAAACAAGATCTAAAAATTTCGAAGATTGTATGAAATCTCAAAAAATACCGAGATTTCGTTATTTACTAAACATCTGAATATTTCTATTATATTATTTTATCGATTAGATAGAATCTATATCTATATAGATATAGATATTTGAATTACTTCATTCGCGAGGAGCCGTATGAGGTGAAAATCTCATGTACGGTTCTGTAATAAAGATGGAATTGAAAAACAACCATCAATTATAACCCCCAAAGAACCAGATTTCGTAAACAACATAGAGGAAGAATGAAGGGAATATCCTATCGAGGGAATCATATTTGCTTCGGAAGATATGCTCTTCAGGCACTTGAGCCAGCTTGGATAACATCTAGACAAATAGAAGCGGGACGGCGGGCAATGTCAAGAAATGTTCGCCGAGGTGGACAAATATGGGTACGTATTTTTCCAGACAAACCGGTTACAGTAAGACCTACTGAAACACGTATGGGTTCAGGAAAAGGATTTCCCGAATATTGGGTAGCTGTTGTTAAACCTGGGAAAATACTTTATGAAATGGGTGGAGTACCAGAAAATATAGCAAGAAAGGCTATTTCAATAGCATCATCCAAAATGCCGATACGAACTCAATTCATTATTTCAGGATAATAAAAGAGAACCAAAGGAAATAGGTCTTTAGAATGAAAAGAAAAAAGGCAATTCTAGGTTTCTTTTTTTTTTTTTTGAACACAAAATATTTTTACTTCCTTTTTTAGATTGAAATAATAAAAAAATGATATGATTCAACCTCAAACTCATTTGAATGTAGCGGATAACAGCGGAGCACGTGAACTGATGTGTATTCGAATCCTAGGAGCTAGTAATCGACGATATGCTT